TCTAGTATCAAAACTAGTACTAGTACTAGTAGCAGTTATCTCAATAAAAGAGGAAGATCTAATGATTTCGATATAAATACAAAATACAGACAGTTATGGGTTCAATGCGAGAATTGTTACGGATTAAATTATAAAAAATTTTTTAGGTCAAAAATTAATATTTGTGAACACTGTGGATATCATTTGAAAATGAGTAGTTCAGATAGAATCGAACTTTTTATTGATCCTGGCACTTGGGAGCCTATGGATGAAGATATGGTCTCTATGGACCCCATTGAATTTCATTCAGAAGAGGAACCTTATAGAGATCGCATCTTTTTTTATCAAAAAAAAACGGGTTTAACTGAAGCTGTTCAAACGGGCGTAGGTCAACTAAATAGTATTCCCGTAGCAATTGGAGTTATGGATTTTCAGTTTATGGGAGGTAGTATGGGATCCGTAGTAGGTGAGAAAATAACCCGTTTGATCGAGTATGCTACTAATCGATCTCTACCTGTCATTATTGTGTGTGCTTCTGGAGGAGCACGCATGCAAGAAGGGAGTTTGAGCTTGATGCAAATGGCTAAAATATCTTCTGCTTCATATGATTATCAATCAAATAAAAAGTTATTCTATGTATCAATCCTTACATCTCCTACAACTGGCGGAGTTACAGCAAGTTTTGGTATGTTGGGAGATATCATTATTGCTGAACCTAATGCCTACATTGCGTTTGCGGGCAAAAGAGTAATTGAACAAACATTGAAAAAGACAGTACCCGACGGTTCACAAGCGGCTGAGTATTCATTCCATAAGGGCTTATTCGACCCAATCGTACCACGTAATCTTTTAAAAGGTGTTCTCAGTGAGTTATTTCAGCTACAGGGTTTCCTTCCCTTGAATCAAGATAAAAAAATAAATAAATAAAATATAAAAATATAAAAAATATAATTATAATTAATTATAATAATAATAATTAATAATTATAAATTATAAATAATTATAAATTATAATTTATAAATTTATAATATAATAATTATAAAATTTATAATATAATAATTATAATTTATAATATAATTATAATATTATAATAATTAATATTAGAAAATATTAGAATATTAGAATATTATAATTATAATAATAAATATAAAAATTATAATAATAAATATAAAAAATATAAAAAAATATAATTATAATAATAATATTTAATATTTATAATTAATATTTATAATATAATATTTATATTTAATATATAAAATATAAATATATAATATAAAATAAATATAAAAAATATAAAAATATAATTATAATATAATATATAATATTAATATAAATATAATATAAATAAATATAAAATATAATAATATAAATAAATATAAATATAATAATATAAATAATATAATAATATAATTAATATAATATATAATATAATAATATAATAATAATATTAATAATATATATATAATATAATTATAATATATAAAAATATAATTATAATATATAATATAATATAAAATATAATATAATTAATATAAAATATAATTAATATAATAATTAATATAATATTAATATATTAATAATATAATATATTATATTAATTATTAATATTAATATATAAATATAATTATATAATTATATATAATTATAATATAAAAATAAAAATATATAATTATAATTTATAATATAAAAATATATAATTATAATATTATAATATAAAAATATAAAAAATAAAAAAAAAAATATATATAAAAAAAATATATTTTATATTTTATATATATATATAAAATATAAATAATAAAATTAAAATAATAAATAATTAAATATTAAATAATAATAATATAAATATAAATAATAATAATATTATATTATAATTATATTATAATTTTATTTTTATTATAATTTTATTTTATTATAATTTTATAATTATAAATATTATCTATTATCATAAACATAAATCATAAATCATAAATATTAAAAAATAAATATTATAAAAAAATAATAAAATAAATTATAAAAATATTAAAAATATTAATATTATAAAAATAATAAAATATATAAAATATATAAAATATAAATATAGAATATAAATATAGAATCAAATAATCAAATTAAGAAGAATATAAGAATGAATATAGAATGTAGAATGAGAATAAAGAAAAATAAGAATATAAATATAATAAATATAGAAATAGAATAAGAATATAAGTTTCTAATAAATATAGAAATAGAATTAAGAATATAAGTTATTTCTATTTACCGAAAACCCCTGTTTTTCACTAGGAATCCCTGTTTTGTTTTTTTGTTTGTTGTATAAGATTGGGATAAGATTGGTTAAAGTCGCGAATTCATAAATTCATAAAAAACTCTTTTCTTTCATCTTAAAAAAACCTTTGTTTGTTTGTTTTGAAAGAAAAGATATAAAGAAGATTAAGGATGGGAGAAGAAGAATAAAATTTTTTAAAGTGGATTCTCATACATATTTGTGTAGAAAGAGGAATAGGTACACTTCATTTAGTTCTACATTCCTTGTACTTATTTATTATTAAGTACTTTATCTTTTAATATTAAATTAATTAATATTAAAAGATAAAGATTATGTTCATATTTTTTATAATAGGTAGACTTATCACTAATAGGTAGACTTATCATAAGATATCTTTATAATTATAATAGGTACAAATATGAAATCGAGGTACCCGTTCTATGATATATTTGAACTTTCCCTCTATTTTTGTTCCTTTAGTGGGCCTAGTCTTTCCGGCAATTGCAATGGCTTCTTTATTTCTTTATGTCCAAAGAAATAAGATTGTCTAAATATGATATATGATGGGACCAAATCTCATCAATTTAGTTCAACGCTGGATCATCAGACAGATACTTTTTTAGTGTAATATGGTAGGATATATGATATGTGGCCTTTACGAAAACAAACGGAAGAGTTGTTATGTATACCGATGCATAATATACGCATTAATGTATGTATATGCAGTTATAGCTTAATCAATATCAATTAAATTAAATTAAAAATGATGAGCAATTTTTTTTTATCTTTGAAATAGAAACTCAATGTATCTAACCAATTATTCCTAATGGTTCACGTCATAATACTGCTAGTTGATGGAAGTTACTTCGGAATCAAGCAAGAAAAGTAAAGTAAAATCTATTTGGGTTATTCTCTCAATTCCAATCGAATGCAACTGGATCTAGTATAGTATGAACTGGCGATCAGAACATATATGGATAGAACTTATAACGGGGTCTAGAAAAACAAGTAATTTTTGCTGGGCCTGTATCCTTTTTTTAGGTTCACTAGGATTCTTAGTGGTTGGAACTTCCAGTTATCTTGGTAGGAATCTGCTATCCGTATTTCCGTCTCAGCAAATTTTTTTTTTCCCACAAGGGATCGTGATGTCTTTCTATGGGATCGCAGGTCTATTCATTAGTTCTTATTTGTGGTGCACAATTTCATGGAATGTAGGTAGTGGTTATGACCGATTCGATAGAAAAGAAGGGATAATGTGCCTTTTTCGTTGGGGATTTCCTGGAAAAAATCGTCGCATCTTCCTTCGTTTCTTTCTGAAAGATATCCAATCAATCAGGATGGAGGTGAGAGAGGGTCTTTTTACTCGTCGTGTCCTTTATATGGAAATCCGGGGTCAAGGAGCCATTCCCTTGACTCGTACTGATGAGAATTTGACTCCACGAGAAATTGAACAAAAAGCTGCCGAATTGGCCTATTTCTTGCGCGTACCAATTGAATGAAATGAACTAAAGAATAAATCTCAGCATGAGAGAAGAACTTACTAATTATCTTTTTAAGACAACTGAAGCTTCTTCAAAATGTTCATTCCAGCAAAAGATGCTATGTTATATTTTCCCGTTCCGTTGAGGCAGCAGTTCACATACATCATACATCTCAAATACAAATAAAAAAAGCAGGAGGACGTATACAAAAATACAAATATATTAATATTAAGAATAATATAAACTATTTGTACACCAAAATATACGCATACGCATGGCGCCCCAACTTCACTCTTTTATACTTGTTAAAGGTATAATAAGTTTCATTAAGAAGTCTAATCTAATAAGTATAGATTCATCAAATATCTAAGTATAGATTATCTAAGTATGGATTCATCAAATATCCTAACATGTCTTTTGTTTTCGTAAAAAAAATTCTTCTTTTTAGTTTTTAGGTCCCTGATTTTTAATTGATACCCTATCCCCGCGCTGCGGTTAAAAGCGAAATCTTTCGAATTTGAAATAGAACGAAATAGAAATAAAAAATAAAATAATTAAAGGATCTGGTAGGGTTCGTCTTAAAATCAAAATAATATTCGTTACTTCAAATACTTCAAATGTGTTTTTCGAGTCTTCATCGAAAAGAAGAAATGAAGATGGAATTGGTTCCAATTTTACTAATTTATATTTCTTTATATTTCTGATTTCTGGAATCTTAAAAGAATATTTACTTCTTTTTTTTTCATTCTGTATCTGTGATGTTAATGAACCTGTTTCATTCGTCGATTCTATCTTAGATTTCTATGAAGCGTGAGTTCCATAACAAGAACAAGAGCCTATAACTCTAACAAGAACAAGGTATCGAACCTATGGATCTTTTACTATTTTTCTTTTTGTGTAAGAATTAAGTCTTTGTATCTAGAATATACCATAGAAGAAAGAAGAAGGGCCCTTTTCGAATGAAAAAAAAAAAAGCATTTGCTTCCCTCCCATATCTTGTGTCTATACTCTTTTTGCCCTGGTGGGTTTCTCTCTCATTTAAGAAAAGTCTAGAAACTTGGGTTCTTAATTGGTGTAATACCAGGCAATCAGAAATCCTTTTGAATGATATTCAAGAGAAAAATGTTCTAGAAAATTTTATGGAATTAGAAGAACTATTCCTGTTGGACGAGATGATAAAGCAGTACTCGGACACACATATACAAGGGCTTCGTATAGGAATGCACAAGGAAACAATACAATTGGTCAAAAGACACAATGAATCTCATTTCCATATAATTTTGCATTTCTCGACAAATCTAATCTGTTTCACTATTCTAAGTGGTTATTTTATTCTGGGTAATGAAGAACTTTTCATTCTGAATTCTTGGATTAAGGAATTTATATATAGCTTAAGTGACACAATCAAAGCTTTTTCTATTCTTTTAGTTACTGATTTATGGATCGGATTTCACTCGACCCATGGTTGGGAACTAATGATTGGTTCGATCTACAATGATTTTGGATTGGCTCAGAACGATCAAATTATATCTGGTCTTGTTTCCACTTTCCCAGTGATTCTAGATACAATTGTTAAATATTGGATCTTCCTTTTTTTAAATCGTGTATCTCCTTCCCTTGTAGTAATTTATCATTCAATGAATGAATGAATGAAGAATTCATTAGATCTCTTGATATCAATCAAATCATAATTTTTCTTCGTGTATAAAGAAATCATTTTCAATCTTACTTATTCTTTATACTTCTACCTTTACCTTTTCAGTTCAAGGTATTCATACTATATTCCATTGCACCAGTACAATTCTTTCAGTACAATCAATACAATGGCAAACTTGTGGATAGGGAATTCTACTAGCTACCTATCGAATTTATTGTAGAAATTCCGGGATCTATGATTGGACCATGCAAAATAGAAATACTTTTTCTTGGGTAAAAGAACAGATGACTCGATCCATTTCTGTATCGATCATGATATATGTAATAACTCGAGCATCTATTTCAAATGCATATCCCATTTTTGCGCAGCAGGGTTATGAAAATCCACGAGAAGCAACTGGGCGAATTGTATGTGCCAATTGCCATTTAGCTAATAAGCCCGTGGATATTGAAGTTCCACAAGCTGTACTTCCTGATACTGTATTTGAAGCAGTTGTTCGAATTCCTTATGATATGCAACTGAAACAAGTTCTTGCTAATGGTAAAAAGGGAGCTTTAAATGTAGGAGCTGTTCTTATTTTACCTGAGGGATTCGAATTAGCCCCCCCCGATCGTATTTCTCCCGAAATGAAAGAAAAGATGGGCAATCTTTCTTTTCAGTCTTATCGTCCTAATAAAAGAAATATTCTTGTGATAGGTCCTGTTCCCGGTCAGAAATATAGTGAAATCGTCTTTCCCATTCTTTCTCCCGACCCTGCTACGAAAAAAGATGTTCACTTCTTAAAATATCCTATATATGTAGGTGGGAACAGAGGAAGGGGTCAGATTTATCCTGATGGTAGCAAGAGTAACAATACAGTTTATAATGCTACATCAGCCGGTATAGTAAGCAGAATTGTACGTAAAGAAAAAGGGGGATATGAAATAACCATAGTTGATGCATCAGATGGACGTCAAGTGTTTGATATTATACCTCCAGGACCAGAACTTCTTGTTTCAGAAGGTGAATCCATCAAGCTTGATCAACCATTAACAAGTAATCCAAATGTAGGAGGGTTTGGTCAGGGAGACGCAGAAATAGTGCTTCAAGATCCATTACGAGTCCAAGGACTTTTGTTCTTCTTGGCATCTGTGATTTTGGCACAAATCTTTTTGGTTCTGAAAAAGAAACAGTTTGAAAAGGTTCAGTTGTACGAAATGAATTTCTAGATCTAGAGATTCTTTTTTAAAAGTTGGTAAAAGTTTAGAATTCTTGTCGATCGATAGAATTATGTATTGTATGATTAAAAAATTCTGTAAGCCTTTTCCTTTTTTTATACTGTTTTTTCTTTTGTGGGATGTCTGAGATGTCTGAAACTCATTACTTGTATACCATTCCTAATAATAGAAAATAAGCATACAAAGGAATAGAATACAAGGCAAGGACGGGAAAAATGAAAGTAAAAAATATTTCTATAAAGTATTTTTAGTCTTACTAATCTTCTATTCGATACAAGACGACACAAGAAAAATACTTTTCTTGTGTCGTCTTGTATCGAAAGAATCATGTTTTTTCTCCTGTTCGCCAAGGATTCTTATTCCTTAGTTATCTTTTCCGGGTATATCTGAACTTCTTTGTTTTGTTTAGATTCATAACAAGTGATGGACAAACATAAAAAAAATAAGGGAAGTGAGGGTAGAGTAATTCATTGAACAAATAGAACTTATTCAATTCACTTCAACTTATAACTTAGGAAAATGATTCAAACAAAAAAATACTTTTCTTGTTTTGTTCTGGCGTAAAAGTGGATTAAATCTTTACGCATATTCAAATCCTTATTATCTCATTACAGTTACAGTTCTTATTTTATACCTTTATATTTTATTTTATTTTTATATTTTATATAAATATATTATAATTATAAATTATAATTATATAAAATTATATAATAAAAATAAATATATTTATAATATATTATTTAATATATTATAAATATATTATTATAAATATATTATAAAATATATTATAATTAAATATAATTAAATATATTATATATTAATATTATTATTATTTATTTATTATTATTATTTATTTTTATTTTATTATTATTTAATATTTAATTTAATTATTTAATTTTAATA